ATATGTGTGTATATGAAAAAAAAAAATAATAAAATAAAATAAATAATAATTATATTATTTATTTTAAAAATAATGAATATGAAAAAATCATATAATTTATTTTATTAAAATAATCCTTTAATTAGGCATATAAATATATATATATATAAAAAAAAAATAATAAAATAAAATAAATAATAATTATATTATTTATTTTATAAATAATGAATATGAAAAAAAAAATCATAATTTATTCTATTAAAATAATTCTTTAATTAGGTATATACTTCACATACACACACACACACACACATACATATATATATATATAAAAAAAATAATAAGATTTAAAACATATTAATTAAATATTATTATTTATAAAAATTTATTTTTGTTATATAAATATTTATAATATATATATATAATATATATTTTATATTAATATGCATAGTTATATAAATTATAAATGTTTAATTCTATAAAAATATATATTAAATTAAAGTTTTATATAATATAATTAAATTAATGTAATGTTAAAGAATAAGATTTTAATTAATTTTAGAGATGTTATCTATATAAATAATCGTCCTATGTGTTTGAGAGAGAAAGGAAAAAGATGTGTATTAATAATTTAAAAGTGATAATCGTACTATTTAAATAAATATTTTAAACCTATATATATTATATATTTTATATTAAATATTTATATATATATATATTATATATTGATTTATATATAAATAATATATTTAAAATGTAAATATTTATATAATAATTAATATTAATATATTAATTATTTATATATATTTATTTAAATAAATATTTTTTTTGTTTATTTTAATAAAAAAAAAAAAAAAAAAAAATTTAATTGAATAGGGTTAATTTAATACTATTATTTATTTAAAAATTAATTTAATTAAAATAATTTTTTAATTTAAAAAAAAAAATTAATTAAAAATTTTATAAATTATTGTAAAATTTTAATAAAATTAATTAAATTAATTTAATAATTATATTTTTATATTATTAAATTAATTGGGGATAATTAATTTATATATGTTATTATTGTTAATAATTAAAATTTTTGTTTGGAAAATTTTACTTTTTAAAATTATTTATTTAATAATTAATTTAATTAAAATAATTATTTAATTTAAAATAAATAATTAATTAAAAATTTTATAAATTATTGTAAAATTTTAATAAAATTAATTAAATTAATTTAATAATTATATTTTTATATTATTAAATTAATTGGGGATAATTAATTTATATATGTTATTATTGTTAATAATTAAAATTTTTGTTTGGAAAATTTTACTTTTTAAAATTATTTATTTAATAATTAATTTAATTAAAATAATTATTTAATTTAAAATAAATAATTAATTAAAAATTTTATAAATTATTGTAAAATTTTAATAAAATTAATTAAATTAATTTAATAATTATATTTTTATATTATTAAATTAATTGGGGATAATTAATTTATATATGTTATTATTGTTAATAATTAAAATTTTTGTTTGGAAAATTTTACTTTTTAAAATTATTTATTTAATAATTAATTTAATTAAAATAATTATTTAATTTAAAATAAATAATTAATTAAAAATTTTATAAATTATTGTAAAATTTTAATAAAATTAATTAAATTAATTTAATAATTATATTTTTATATTATTAAATTAATTGGGGATAATTAATTTATATATGTTATTATTGTTAATAATTAAAATTTTTGTTTGGAAAATTTTACTTTTTAAAATTATTTATTTAATAATTAATTTAATTAAAATAATTATTTAATTTAAAATAAATAATTAATTAAAAATTTTATAAATTATTGTAAAATTTTAATAAAAGTTTTATTTTTACTTAAAAATTTATAATTATTAATATTTTACATGTAAATATTTAGTAAAAAAATTAAAAAAAAATAATCTGCAGTAATTAATATTATTATATAAAAGAAATTTTGATATAGTATTATATAAAAAGTTAGTAAAAATTGTGCCAGCAACTGCGGTTATACAATTACCTTAAATAAATTTTATTAGTAAAAGTTAAATTAAAAAAATAAAAAAAATTTAATTTAAAATTATTAAGTGAAATTTTAATTTTAATAATATTTTATATAAATAATATTTAAAGCTTAAAAATTTTATTAATAAACTAGGATTAGATACCCTATTATTTAAATAGTAAATATAAAATATTAGATTAGTATTAGATAAATTCTTAAAAATTAAAAAATTTGGCGGTATTTTAATCTATTCAGAGGAATTTGTTTTATAATTGATAATCCTCATTAAATCTTACTTAATTTTAAATTATTTGTATATCGTCGTCATAAGAAAATCTTAATAAAGAAAAAATTTTCTAATATAAAAATTTTTAATAATGTCAGATCAAGGTGCAGTTTATAATTAAGAAAAAATTAATTACAATAAAAATATTTAATAATGAATTTAAAATTTCAATATTTTATTGAAGGTGAATTTGATAGTAAATTAAATAATAGTTTTTATTTGATTATAGTTCTAAAATATGCACATATCGCCCGTCACTTTCGTTATTAAAATGAAATAAGTCGTAACATAGTAGAAGTATTGGAAAATGTTTCTAGAATATTAATTTAAATCTTATTTAGTAAAGTATTTCATTTACATTGAAATTTTATTTGTGCAATTCAAATTAAATTAATTAATAAAATTTATTAATAAAAAGAATTATAAAATAAATTTATTAAAAATAATTATAAAATTTTAAGTTTATGTATTTTTTAAAAATAAAATAATATTAATAATAATTGATTAGTATTGAAAAAGAAAATTGAAATAAAATGAAATATATATTAAAAAAAAAGAAAATTTTAATTATTGTACCTTGTGTATCAGGGTTTATTAAAAATATAATAAATAATTTATTTTTTTCGATTTTAAAAGATTTAATAATTAATAATAGTTATTGTTTAATTAATATTATAAATTAATTATTGGAAATGAAATGTTACCGTTTTTAAAGATATCTAATTTTTTAAGAAATAAATTTAATTTAAATATAATAAATATTAAATATTAATTAAATATTATTTAATTTAATTATATTAATATAATAAGGGATTAGCTTTATTATAAATAATTAAAAATTTAAAATTAATTAATAATAAATATAAACTTAGAATTAGTTATTATAAATAATTTTTTAATAAATTATTAATAAAAATTTAAAGATTTATTAAAATTTTAAATTTTTTATTAAAATATTAATTATAATATTATAAATATTAATATTTAATGATAAAATTAGTATATTAAATTAAATATAATTTTATAGTTAAATATAAGATTTTTATAATTAATTCGGCAAAACTATATTCGCTTGTTTATCAAAAACATGTCTTTAAGAATTAAATTTAAAGTCTAACCTGCCCATTGAAAATTTAAAAGGCCGCAGTATTTTGACTGTGCAAAGGTAGCATAATCATTAGTTTTTTAATTGAAAACTTGTATGAAAGGTTGAACGAAATATAAACTGTATCATAAAAATTATAGTAAAATTTAAATTTTAAGTTAAAATGCTTAAATATAATTAAAAGACGAGAAGACCCTATAGAGTTTTATATTGATAATTATATAAATTTTTATGAAAAGTTAAATTTTTATAATTTTTAATATTATGTTGGGGTGACAATAAAATTTAAAAACCTTTTATTATTAAAAAACATAAATTAATGAATAATTGATCCTATTTTATTGATTAGAAATTTAAATTACCTTAGGGATAACAGCGTAATTTTTTTTAAAAGTTCATATTTATAAAAAAGTTTGCGACCTCGATGTTGGATTAAAATTATTTTTAGGTGTAGAAGCTTAAAATTTAAGTCTGTTCGACTTTTAATTTTTTACATGATCTGAGTTCAAACCGGTGTAAGCCAGGTTGGTTTCTATCTTTAATAAATATACATATATTTTAGTACGAAAGGACCAAATATAAAAAATATAAATATTTAAATTAGAATAATAATAAATTAAACTATTTTGACAGAAAAATGTAATAAATTTAGAATTTATTGATGTAATTATATTATTACAAATAGTAATGTTATATAAAGATTTAATTTTATCTATAATTGGAAGATTAATATTAATTATTTTTTTAATAATTGGAGTTGCTTTTTTAACTTTATTAGAACGAAAAGTATTAAGATATATTCAAATTCGTAAAGGTCCTAATAAAGTAGGTTTAATAGGGATTCCTCAGCCTTTTTGTGATGCTATTAAATTATTTACAAAAGAACAAGTTTATCCTATTTTGTCTAATTATTTTAGTTATTATATTTCTCCTATTTTTTCTTTATTTTTATCTTTATTAGTTTGATTGTGTATTCCTTATTTTATTAAAATATTTAATTTTAACTTAGGTTTATTATTTTTTTTATGTTGTATTAGTTTAGGGGTTTATAGATTAATAGTAGCTGGGTGATCATCAAATTCTATTTATTCATTATTGGGGGCATTACGAGCAATTGCTCAAACAATTTCTTATGAAGTAAGATTAATTTTAATTTTGTTATCATTTATTTTTTTAATTGGTTGTTTTAATATTTTAATATTTAATATTTATCAACAATATATTTGATTTATATTAATTATATTTCCTTTAATAATAGTTTGATTTGCTACATCTTTAGCAGAAACCAATCGTACTCCTTTTGATTTTGCTGAAGGAGAATCTGAATTAGTATCAGGGTTTAATGTTGAATATAGAAGTGGAAGCTTTGCTTTAATTTTTTTAGCTGAATATGCTAGAATTTTATTTATAAGTTTATTATTTAGTTTAATATTTTTAGGAGGGGATATTTATAGAATTTTATTTTTTATAAAGTTATCTTTTTTATCATTTTTATTTATTTGAGTTCGTGGGGCCTTACCTCGATTTCGGTATGATAAATTAATATATTTAGCTTGAAAAAGATTTTTACCTTTTTCATTAAATTATTTAATGATATTTATTGGTTTAAAAATTATATTATTAACTTTAATTTTTTAAATAATTAAAAATAGTAAAAGTTTATAGAAAAATTGAATTTCTATTTAATGTTTTCAAAACATTTACTTAATCAAGTTCATAAACTAATTAATTAATGAGTCTCATTTTATTCTAATTAATGGATTAATTAAATAATAAGAAAAATATAAAATTGTAAGAATTTGTCCAGTTAAAATATAAGGGAATTCAACTGGTCGTGCTCCAATTCAAGTTAATAAAATAATTGAAATAGTTATAAATCAAAATATAACTTGATTAATAGGATAAAATTGATTACCTTGAAATTTTCTTAAATGAGAAAAAGGTAAAATAAATAAAATAGCAATTGATAAAACAAGAGCAATTACTCCCCCTAATTTATTAGGAATAGAGCGAAGAATAGCATAAGCAAATAAAAAATATCATTCTGGTTGAATATGAATAGGAGTAACTAAAGGATTAGCAGGAATAAAATTATCTGGGTCTCTTAATATATAAGGATTAGATAAAGTTAATATAATTAATATTATAATTAATATAATAAAACCAAAAATATCTTTTAAAGAAAAATATGGATGAAAGGGGATTTTATCATAATTTCTATTAATACCTAATGGATTATTAGAGCCTGTTTGATGAAGGAATAATAAATGAATTATAGTAAAAGCTATAATAATAAAAGGCAATAAAAAATGGATAGTAAAAAATCGAGTTAAAGTTGCATTATCAATAGCAAATCCACCTCAAATTCATTGTACTAAAGTAGTTCCTAAATAAGGAATTGCTGATAATAGATTAGTAATTACTGTTGCCCCTCAAAAAGATATTTGTCCTCAAGGTAAAACATATCCTATAAAAGCAGTTCCTATAGTTAAAAATAATAAAATAATTCCAATAAATCAGGTTATTATATATATATATGAATTATAATAAATACCTCGCCCAATATGTAAATATAAACAAATAAAAAAAAAAGAAGCTCCATTTGCATGTAAAGTTCGTAAAAATCACCCATAATTTACATCTCGACAAATATGAATAATTCTATTAAAGGATAAATTAATATCTGCAGAATAATGTATAGCTAAAAATAATCCAGTTAAAGTTTGAATAATTAAACATAACCCTAAAAGAGAGCCAAAATTTCATCATCCTGAAATGTTAGAAGGGGTTGGTAGTTCAATTAATGAATTATTTATAATTTTAATTAAAGGGTGATTTAATCGAAGTTGTTTATTCATTTGTTGTTAATTGTTAACTTATTGTTCGTAAAGGACCTATAAAAAAATTAGTAATTTTTACGGTAACAATTAAAGTAAAAAATAAATAAATAATTAATAAAAATGTAATATAATTAGAAGGAAAATTATATAATTTATTTAAAGATAAAATATTTTCATTAATAAAAATATTTAAATTTAATATAATTGATTGTTTTAAATTAATAAAATTTAAAATTATAAATTTATCAATAATTAAAATATAAATTATAATTAATCTAGTAAAAAATAATAAAAATATAATTAATTTTATTGATAAAAAAAATATTTCTTTAGAAGCAAGAGCTGTTACATAAATAAATAAAACTAATATTCCTCCTATAAAAATTAAAAATAAGATATAAGAAAATCAAAATGTTTTATATAAAAGACCAGTTAATAAAGAAATTCATAAAGTTTGAATTAGTAGTATTAAACCAATAGAAAGAGGATGTTTTATTTGTGAAAATAAAATACTTAATAATAATAATAATATTAAAATAAAAGATTGTATCATGCAAAAAATAGTTTATAAAAATATTAATTTTGGAGATTAAAGATAAAATAATAATTTTTTTTTTGAAAAAGATTTAAAAGATTGAATCTTATTTTTGATTTACAAGATCAATATTTTATTTAAATTATTAAAACAAATGATTTTATTAATAAATATATTTTTTTTTATAATTATGATTTTTTCTGGTATTTTAATATTTATTTCTAATCGAAAACATTTATTAGTTATATTATTGAGATTAGAGTTTATAGAATTAATTTTATTTTTAATAATATTTATAATTTTAATAATATTAAATTATGAATTATATTTTAAAAAATTATTTTTAACTTTAATAGTTTGGGAAGGAGCTTTAGGGTTATCAATTCTTGTGTCAATGATTCGAACTCATGGAAATAATTATTTTCAATCTTTTAATATTTTATTATGTTAAAATTTTTATTTTTATTAATTTTATTGATTCCTTTATGTTTTTTAAATAATATATATTGAATTATTCAAAATTATTTATATTTGCTATCTTTTATATTTATTTATTTTTCTTATATAAATAATTATTTATTTATAATAAGATATTTTTTAGGGTGTGATTTATTTTCTTGAGTAATGATTTTATTAAGAATTTGAATTTGTTCTTTAATATTAATAGCAAGTGAATCAATTTTATTTTTTAATAAATATGTAAAAATATTTTTATTAATAGTTATTTGTTTATTAATTTTATTATATTTAACTTTTAGAAGAGTAAATTTATTTATATTTTATTTATTTTTTGAAAGAAGATTAATTCCCACATTATTTTTAATTTTAGGATGAGGGTATCAACCAGAACGTCTTCAAGCTGGGGTTTATTTATTATTTTATACTATATTAGCTTCTTTACCTATAATACTAAGAATTTTTTATTTATATATTAAAAAAAGAACTTTATTATTTTTTATATTGAATTTTAATAATTTATATTTATTATTTTATTTAGCTATAATTATAGCCTTTTTAGTTAAAATACCGATATTTATTTTTCATTTATGACTTCCCAAGGCTCATGTAGAAGCGCCAATTTCTGGTTCTATAATTTTAGCTGGGGTTTTATTAAAATTAGGGGGTTATGGTTTAATTCGTGTAATAAATTTTATACAAAATTTAGGGATATTATATAATTATATTTTTATAAGATTAAGATTAATTGGGGGAGTTTTTATTAGATTAATTTGTTTGCGACAAACTGATTTAAAATCATTAATTGCTTATTCGTCTGTTGCTCATATAAGTATTACTTTAATTGGGTTAATAACATTAACCTATTGAGGGGTGACAGGGGCTTTTATTTTAATAGTGGCTCATGGTTTATGTTCATCAGGATTATTTTGTTTGGCTAATATCTCTTATGAACGATTAAGAAGACGAAGTTTAATAATTAATAAAGGATTATTAAATTTTATACCAAGAATAACTTTATGATGATTTTTATTAGGATCAAGAAATATAGCTGCTCCTCCTACAATTAATTTATTAGGGGAAATTATATTAATTAATAGAGTTATTAGATGATCGTGAATTTCAATATTTTTTATTTCATTATTATCTTTTTTTAGAGCAAGATATACATTATATCTTTATTCATATAGACAACATGGAAAGTTAAATAGATTAATATTTTCTTATTCAGGAGGGTATCTTCGAGAATACTTATTATTATTTTTACATTGATTTCCTTTAAATTTATTAATTTTGAAAAGAGATATATTTTTATGTTTTTATTTAAATAGTTTATAAAAAATATTGATTTGTGGAATCAAAGAAATAATTAATTATTTTAAATAATGGATTTTATTTCAATTTGTTTTATTAGATTAGTATTATTAATAATTTTAAGAATTGTTTTTTTATTAATGAGATTGAATTTTTTATTTTTTAATTTAATTTATTTAATTGAATGAGAGATTATTTCTTTAAATTCAACTTCAGTTGTAATAACTTTGTTGTTAGATTGAATAAGTTTAATATTTATATCTTTTGTATTATTAATTTCTTCAGTAGTAATTTATTATAGAAAAGATTATATATCTCATGATTATAATATTAATCGATTTATTATAATTGTTTTAATGTTTGTATTATCAATAATATTATTAATTATTAGACCAAATTTAATTAGAATTTTATTAGGCTGAGACGGGTTAGGTTTAGTTTCTTATTGTTTAGTAATTTATTTTCAGAATACAAAATCTTATAATGCAGGAATAATTACAGCTTTATCTAATCGAGTAGGAGATGTAGCTTTATTAATAGCTATTGCTTGAATAATAAATTTTGGGAGTTGAAATTATATTTTTTATTTAGAAATTAAAAATCAAACTTTTTTAATAATAATTATTGGAAGATTAATTATTTTGGCCGGAATAACAAAAAGTGCTCAAATTCCTTTTTCTTCATGATTACCTGCGGCAATAGCAGCCCCTACTCCAGTATCCGCTTTAGTTCATTCATCAACTTTAGTAACAGCGGGGGTTTATTTATTAATTCGATTTAATATTATTTTTTTAAATAATTATTTAGGACAATTATTATTATTAATTTCTGGATTAACAATATTTATATCAAGAATAGGAGCAAATTTAGAGTTTGATTTAAAAAAAATTATTGCATTATCAACTTTAAGACAATTAAGATTAATAATAATAATTTTATCTTTAGGATTTATAAAATTAGCTTTTTTTCATTTATTAATGCATGCTTTATTTAAGGCATTGTTATTTATATGTGCAGGATCAATAATTCATAATTTAATAAATTTTCAAGATATTCGAATAATAGGTTCATTGTGTAAAATAATACCTTTAACCTCAACTTATTTTAATATTTCTAATTTGGCTTTATGTGGGATACCTTTTTTAGCTGGTTTTTATTCAAAAGATTTAATTTTAGAAATAGTAATTTTATCAAATGTAAATAAAATAATTTTTTTTTTTTTTTTTTTTTCAACAGGTTTAACGGTTAGATATTCATTTCGTTTAATTTATTATAGAATAATTAAAATTTTTAATTTAATATCTTTATATTCATTAAATGATGAAAGATTAGTGATATTAAAAAGAATAATAATTTTATTAATTATATCAATTATTGGAGGAAGAATTATTAGATGATTAATTTTTCCTGTTCCTAGAATAATTTGTTTGCCTTTATATTTGAAAGTATTAGTTTTATTAATTTGTTTAATAGGAGGATTAATAGGGTATTTAATTTCGATATTTTTTTATTATAAAATAAATTATTTATTAAAAAATTTTATAATAAAAATATTTTTTGGTTCTATATGATTTATACCAATTATTTCAACTTTAAGAATAATTTTTTTACCTTTGATGATAGGTAAAAAGTTGGTTAAAGAAATAGATCAAGGGTGAAGAGAATGATTTGGCGGACAAGGTTTATATTTAAATATAAAAAATATATCTCAATATTTTCAATTTTATCAAAATAATAATTTAAAAATTTATATATTAATATTTATTTTATGATTTTTTATTATTTTTTTTTTTGTATTTTAAAATTTAAATAACTTATATAATAGAGTATAACATTGAAGATGTTAAAGAGATAATTTTATCTTTAAATAAATTATAATATTTACATATATTAACATATATAGTTTAATTAAAACATTATATTTTCATTGTAAAGATAAAATTATTATTTTTTTTATGTAAATAATATATATATATATATTTATTTAATAATTAAAAGAAATATAAATAGAATTAAACTATTAAAAATAAAAGTTAGCAGCTTATATTTGAACAACATATTTCCTTAATTGGAAATTAATTTCATTTTTATTATTAACAGTAATATACCTCTTTTTGGTTTCAATTAAAATAAGGATAAATAATTATCAAAAATTAGGTCGAAACTAAGTGTAAATTACTTCATATTATATTAAATTTTATGTTAAGAAAAATTAAGGTTTTAATATTTATTAAATGCAAATTAATTGTTTTTAATTAAACTATTTTCCTTAAGTTTAATTAGATCAATTTAATGCTCCTTGGTTTCACTCATGATATAAGCCAATTAGTAAAATAATAATAAAAAAAATATTTGTAAATCTTCATATAAATAAATTTGAAAAATTTATAATATTAATAGTTGGTAAAAGTAATACAATTTCTACGTCAAAAATTAAAAAAATAATAGTAATTAAGAAAAATTTAAGAGAAAATGGTAGGCGAGATGAACTGTTGGGGTCAAATCCACATTCAAAAGGGGATCTTTTTTCTCGATCAGTAATAGTTTTTTTAGATAAAAAAGATGCAATAAATATTACAATAATAGAAATTATTAAAATAATTGTTCTTATGATAAATAAGCTAATCATTATTTATATTAAATTAAATTTAAACAATATGATTGGAAGTCATTTATACTTTTTATATTATATAAATATTTAATTACCTCATCAGTAAATAGAAACATATAAAAATAATCAAACTACATCAACAAAATGTCAATATCAAGCTGCTGCTTCAAATCCAAAGTGATGGTTTTTAGAAAAATGAAAATTTAAATGACGAATTAAGCAAATTAATAAAAATATAGTTCCAATTAAAACATGTAATCCATGGAAACCTGTTGCTACAAAAAAAGAAGCTCCATAAATTGAATCTGCAATAGAAAAAGAGGCTTCTATATATTCATAAGCTTGTAAAATAGTAAAATAAATACCTAATAAAATAGTAAAAAATAATCTTTGAGAAGTTTGGTAAAAATTGTTATCTATTAGGCTATGATGAGCTCAAGTAACTGTTATACCAGAAGATAATAAAATAATAGTATTTAGAAGAGGAATTTGAAAAGGGTTAAATGGAGAAATTCCTATAGGTGGTCATAACATACCAAGTTCAATATTAGGGGATAAACTTCTATGAAAAAAAGTTCAAAAAAAAGAGATAAAAAAAAAAATTTCTGATACAATAAATAAAATTATTCCTCATTGTATTCCTAGTATAACTTTAATTGTATGTAATCCTTGAAATGTTCTTTCTCGAGAAATATCTCGTCATCATTGAAATATAGTTAATAAAATAATTATTAAACCTAAAAAAATTAAATTTATATTGTAATGATGGAATCATTTAATTAAACCTATTATTATTGTTATTGTTCCAATAGCTCCAGTTAATGGTCAAGGTCTATAATTTACAAGATGAAAAGTATGATTAGCATAATTAGACATTAGTTTACTTCTCTAGAATATAAAGTTCTTAAAACAGCAAAAACATAAGATTGAATAATAGCAACAGCACATTCTAAAATTATTAATATAATTTGTCCTAATAATAAAATAATAATTATAAAAGAAGATAATGATGGACCGGTATTTCCTATTAGTGTTAATAATAAATGTCCTGCAATTATATTGGCTGTTAAACGAATAGCTAAAGTGCCAGGGCGAATTATATTTCTGATAGTTTCAATACATACTATAAAAGGTATAAGAATAGGGGGAGTTCCTTGAGGAACTAAATGAGAGAATATATGTTGGGTATTATTAATTCATCCAAAAATTATAAATCTTAATCATAAAGGGAGAGCTAAATATAAAGTAAGGGTTAAATGACTTGTTCTTGTAAAAATATATGGGAATAAGCCAATAAAATTATTGAATAAAATAATAGAAAAAATAGAAATAAATAATAAAGTTGTTTCTTTTTTATTATTTAATCCTAATAAGGTTTTAAATTCTTTATTTAAAATTAATAATACATTATTTCATAAAATATTATAACGGGAGGGACTAAATCAAAATAAATAAGGAATAATAACTAATCCAATAAAAGTTCTAAGTCAATTAAAAGAAAAGTTTAAAATAGTTGTAGAAGGGTCAAATACAGAGAATAAATTAGTTATCATTTTCAATTTATTTTAATATTTGAATTTGAATTAGTTTTATTTTGATAATTTAAATTTCAATTTTGAGAAGAAAAATAATTTATTAAATTGAATATTATAAATGATATAAAAAAAAAAATAAATAATAAAAATCATTTAATAGGGGCTATTTGTGGGATAAAAAAATATTATATAATAATAATTTTAATTTGACAAATTAATGTTATAAATTAACTAATTTTTTAAAAAATTAATATCATTAGAAGTAATTGCTAAATTACTATAAAATGGTTTAAGAGACCAATACTTGCTTTCAGTCATCTAATGAAAATTTATTAATTATTTTTAATTCAATTAATAAAATAATTAGAATTAACACTTTCAATAACAATAGGTATAAATCTATGATTAGCTCCACAAATTTCAGAGCATTGGCCAAAAAATAAACCTGGGCGATTAATTATAAAATTTGTTTGATTAAGACGTCCAGGTGATCCATCAACTTTAATTCCTAAAGATGGAATCGTTCATGAATGTAAAACATCAGCGGTAGAAATAAGGATACGAACTTGAAGATTAAATGGGATAATAATGCGATTATCAACATCTAAAAGGCGAAAATTATTATTTTTTATTTCATTATTAGGGATTATATATGAATCAAATTCAATATTTAAAAAATCTGAATATTCATAATTTCAATATCATTGATGTCCAATAGCTTTTAATCTTATAGAGGGAAAATTAATTTCATCTAAAAGATAAAGAAGTCGTAAAGAAGGGAGAGCAATAAATATAAGAATAATAGCTGGGATAATAGTTCAAATAATTTCAATTATTTGGCCAGATAAAAGAAATCGATTTGTAAATTTATTAAAAAATAATATAAATATTACGTATCTAACTAAAATAGTAATTATAATTAAAATTAATAAAGAATAATCGTGAAAAAAAGTAAGTTGTTCTATTAAAGGGGAAGCTCTATCTTGTAATATTAAATTTGTTCATATTATCATTATTTTAATAAAAGGAAATCCTTTATAAATGAAGCTTAAATTCATTACATTAATCTGTCATATTAAAAATTAGTTAATAAAGGTAATTCATTATAACTATGTTCAGATGGAGGAAATTGTTGAAGTCATTCAATAGAAGAATTTAGCTGAATTGAATAGATAATTTTTCGTTGTTTAATTATTCTTTCTCAGATAATATAAATAAAAAATAAAATTCTTAGTAAAGAAATAGATGACCCGATAGTTGAAATTAAATTTCATGAAGTGTAAATATCTGGATAATTAGAATAACGACGGGGTATACCTGCTAATCCAAGAAAATGTTGAGGAAAAAATGTTAAGTTTACCCCAATAAATATAATTATGAATTGAATTTTTAAAAAAGTTTCATTTATTGATAATCCTATAAATAATGGAAATCAATAAATAAATCCTCCTATAATAGCAAATACTGCTCCTATGGATAAAACATAATGAAAATGAGCTACTACATAATAAGTGTCATGTAAAATAATGTCAATAGAAGAATTAGCTAAAATTACACCTGTTAATCCTCCAACAGTAAATAAAAATACAAATCCTAAAGCTCATATTAAAGCAGGAGAATATTTAAATTGAGCTCCATGAAGAGTAGCTAATCATCTAAAAATTTTAATTCCTGTTGGTACGGCAATAATTATTGTTGCTGAAGTAAAATAAGCCCGTGTATCAACGTCTATTCCTACAGTAAATATGTGATGAGCTCAAACAATAAATCCTAATAGTCCGATAGCTAATATGGCATAAATTATTCCTAAAGAACCAAAAGTTTCTTTTTTTCCTCTTTCTTGTCTAATAATATGAGAAATTATTCCAAATCCTGGTAAAATTAGAATATAAACTTCAGGGTGACCAAAAAATCAAAATAAATGTTGGTAAAGAATAGGGTCCCCTCCTCCAGCCGGGTCAAAAAAAGAGGTATTTAAATTTCGGTCTGTTAATAGTATTGTAATTGCTCCAGCTAATACAGGTAAAGATAGTAATAATAAAATTGCTGTAATTAATACTGATCAAACAAATAAAGGTATTATATCAAATAAAATACCTTGAGAGCGTATATTAATAATTGTTGTAATAAAATTTACTGCCCCTAAAATTGAAGAAATACCTGCTAAATGAAGAGAAAAAATAGCTAAATCAACAGATGCTCCTGAATGGGATAGTGTAGAAGAAAGAGGAGGATATACTGTTCAACCTGTTCCTGCCCCTCTTTCTACTAATCTTCTACATATTATTAAAGTTAAAGAAGGGGGAAGTATTCAAAAACTTATATTATTTATTCGAGGGAAAGCTATATCAGGGGCTCCTAATATTAAAGGAACTAATCAATTTCCAAATCCTCCAATTATAATTGGTATAACTATAAAAAAAATTATAACAAAAGCGTGAGAGGTAACAATAACATTATAAATTTGATCGTTTCCAATTAAAGAATCAGGATAACCTAATTCTAATCGAATCAATAATCTTAAAGAAGTTCCGATTATTCCTGATCAAGCTCCAAAAATAAAGTATATAGTTCCAATATCTTTATGGTTTGTAGAAAATAATCATTTTTTCATTAATAAAAAAATAAATTAAATAATAAAGATTAAATGGCTGATAAAGGCAATAAATTGTAAATTTATTTATAAGAAATTTTCTTTTTAATCAATTAAGTTTTATAGTCAAAAAATGATATTAGACTGCAATTCTAAAGATATATTTATTAAAATATTAAAACTTAAATTATATCATTTAAATTTATTTTTAACTTTGAAGATTATTAGTTTTTTTAACTTAAAGTTTTATTAAAAAAAATTAAATATAAAAATTAATACATAAAATAATCCAAAAATAGAAAATAAAGATAAAATTATAGTAAAATTTATTATAAAATTTTTATTAAAAAAGTTATAATTAAAATTTATATTTTCATAATTAATTATAAATGAAGAATAACAAATTCGTAAATAAAAAAATAATGTAATTAAAGATATAAAAATTAAAATTAAAATAATAAAATATTGATTATTTAAGATTATTATATTAATAACAAATCATTTAGGTAAAAATCCAAAAAAAGGAGGTAACCCTCCTAAAGAAAGTAAATTAATTATGAAAAAAAATTTAAATCAGAAAGGAATGTAAACTATATTAAATAATTGATTTAAATAAAATATTTGATTAATATGAAAAATAAAGATTAAACAAAAAGATAAAAAAAAATAAGATAATAAATAGAATAATCATAATGTTTCATTAAAAATAATTGTTAAAAGTATTCAACTTATATGATTAATAGATGAAAAAGCTATAATTTTTCGTAAAGAAGTTTGATTTAATCCTCTTAAAGAACCAAAAATAGAAGATAAAATAATAAAAATTATAAGAAAGTTATTTATAATTGAATATGATAAGATAATTATAGGGGCAATTTTTTGTCATGTTATTAAAATTAAAGCATTAAATCAAGAAATTCCTTCTATAACATTAGGAAACCAAAAATGGAATGGGGCGGATCCTATTTTAAATAATAAAGATAATCAAATTATTATTAAAATTTCATTTTTAAATAAATTAAATATAATATTGTTAATAAAAATATATAAAATTACAGAAAAGAGTAAAATAATAGAAGCAAAGGTTTGAATTAAAAAATATTTTAAAGCAGCTTCAGAAGATATTAAATTATTAGATTTAATTATCAAAGGAATAAAAGACAAAAGATTAATTTCTAAACCTATTCAAATTCTAAATCAAGAATTTGCTGAAATAGCAATTAAAGATCCAATTATTAATATAAAAAAAAAAATTAATTTAGAAATATTTTTAAAAATTAAAAAGAAAAAATATAGGGTTTTTATAATTAGGGTATGAGTCTAATAGCTTAATTAGCTTACCTTTTTGAAAATATTAATAAAAACAAGATATATTATAATGTATGAAGCATAAAAGTTTTTGATACTTTAAGAAATAGTTTAATTCTATTAAATATAAAATATTATTATAAAATAAAAAACAATAAAATATAGGGGAATATATTTTATTGTTTAAAAAATTAAATAATTTTTATATTTATATATAAAAAAAAAATAATAAAATAAAATAAATAATAATTATATTATTTATTTTAAAAATAATGAATATGAAAAAATCATATAATTTATTCTATCAAAATAATCCTTTAATCAGGCAAATCATT